CCGACAATGATCGGCCATACAATTGCTATCCATAATGGAAAAGAAAATTTGCCTATTTATATAACAGATCGTATGGTGGGTCACAAATTGGGAGAATTTGCACCTACTCTGAATTTCCGGGGACATGCGAGAAACGATAATAGCTCTCGTCGTTAATAAGAATATGGGTATGCATCATTCATTGTTGGGAGGTGAACCTTATGATAAAAAAGAGGGAACCGTATACAGAAGTATACACTTTAGGTCAACATATATATATGTCTGCTCACAAAGCACGAAGAATTATTGATCAGATTCGTGGGCGTTCCTACGAAGAAGCACTTATGATACTAGAACTCATGCCTTATCGAGCATGTTATCCCATTTTTAAATTGATTTATTCTGCAGCAGCAAATGCTAGTCACAATATGGGTTTCAACGAAGCGGATTCAATCATTAGTAAAGTAGAAGTCAACGAGGGTACTACCATGAAAAGATTAAAACCCCGAGCTCGAGGACGTAGTTATCTAATAAAAAGACCCACCTGTCATATAACAATTGTATTGAAAGATGTATCTTTAGATGAAGAATATCTCATATGGTTAAGAAAATATGAATGGATATATAGAAAAAAGTCTACAAATATGATGTGTCGTGATAAGTATGGTAGTGGGGTAGTATGGGACAAAAAATAAATCCACTTGGTTTCAGACTTGGTACAACCCAAGGTCATCATTCTCTTTGGTTTGCACAACCAAAAAGTTATTCTGAGGATCTCCAGGAAGATAAAAAAATACGGGATTGTATCAAGAATTATGTACAAAAAAATATGAGAATATCCTCGGGTGTCGAGGGAATTGCACGTATAGAGATTCAAAAAAGAGTTGATCTCATCCAGGTCATAATCCATATGGGATTCCCAAAGTTGTTAATAGAGAGTAAACCACAAGGAGTCGACGAATTACAGATCAATGTACAAAAAAGGTTAAATTCTGTGAACCGAAAATTCAACATTGCTATCACAAGAATTGCAAAACCTTATGGACAACCAAATATTCTTGCAGAATTTATAGCTGGGCAATTAAAGAATAGAGTCTCATTTCGAAAGGCAATGAAAAAAGCTATTGAATTAACTGAACAAGCGGATACAAAAGGAATTCAAGTACAAATTGCAGGGCGTATTGACGGAAAAGAAATTGCACGTGTCGAATGGATTAGAGAAGGTCGAGTTCCCCTACAAACTATTCGAGCCAAAATTGATTATTGTTCCTATACAGTTGGAACTATCTATGGGGTATTGGGCATAAAAATTTGGATATTTGTAGACGAAGAATAATGCCCTTTCTTTGTCTTTCCGTTCTATCCAGCGGTGTCAAAAAAATGACAAATACTTTCATTCTGTTTCCGTTCAATCAAAACAAAAATGAGCAATTACAATTCTAAAATTCTACAAGGTTGAATAAAAATTTGATTGATCATTTCATTTGGTATAATTGCTATGCTTAGTGTGTGACTCGTTGTTTTTTTATGTAATTTAGTTTAATTTATTAATTTAGTAGGGTTCGGATTAAAAAAACAATGGATTGGCCCTTATAGTATGAACTAATAACTATAGAACTAATAACCAGCTCATTGCTTCATTTTATCTAGATACAAGGAATCGGTCACTATATGATGTATCGATCATATCGTTGTAGCAACTGAAATCCTTTTTGCAACAAAACAAGTAAAAAAAAAATCTGATTATGGGTTGTAAAGCGAAAATAGAGAGATGTGGATAAACGGAAGGGCGAGAGAAAGAGAGAAGAATAATATCAATGATATCTGAGTCCAATATGTATATATGGTCTATGAAGAATCTCATAAAAGGCAATGTAAAATGTAATAAAGCATAAATAATGATTCGTCCATAACATAATTAGATTAATCTGGTTCATAGGAAAAAAAGAGCCTCGAGTCAATAAAAACTGAGTAGATTGACTCAGGAACAAATTGAATTAGAAGCTCCATTGCAGAGTTCAGACCTAGCTATTAATCGAGAAGCAATGGGAACGACGGAACCCGTGACTGCAAAGGATTCTATTGAAACCGAATCCTAATGATTCATTGGGTGGGATGGCGGAACGGACCAGGAACAAAGTAATTTCTTCTGAGAGGTCATGGGCTGACCTGACCCTACGAATGAAACAGATATTGAAAGAGTCAATATTCGCCCGCGAAAGCCTTGTAAAATTTTGGGCAACTCGATCAAGAGCAAAATACACATTTGTTATAAAAAAAAGTCTCTATAACTATATCTATAACTATAAATAAATAGAAATATTCGTCTAGTTGTAGATACAAATATAAAAATTCCATATTAAATCTCAAAAAATACCATGCCATGATTCGGTATATTATTCATTAAATACATGTTATATCCGTAATATTATGTAATCGTTTCATTCGTGAGGAGCTGGATGAGAAGAAACTCTCATGTCCGGTTCTGCAGTAGAGATGGAATTGATAAACAACCATCAACTATAACCCCAAAAGAACCCGATTCCGTAAACAACATAGAGGAAGAATGAAGGGAATCTCTTATCGAGGCAGTCGTATTTGTTTCGGTAGATATGCTCTTCAGGCACTTGAACCCGCTTGGATCACCTCTAGACAAATAGAAGCAGGGCGACGAGCAATGACACGATATGCACGTCGTGGTGGAAAAATATGGATACGTATATTTCCAGACAAACCCGTTACAGTACGACCCGCGGAAACACGTATGGGTTCGGGGAAAGGATCCCCCGAATATTGGGTATCGGTCGTTAAACCAGGTCGAATACTTTATGAAATGGGCGGAGTATCAGAAATTGTAGCTAGAGAAGCTATTTCAATAGCAGCGTCAAAAATGCCTATACGAACGCAATTCGTTATTTCGAGTTCGGGATAGAGAACCAAAGGCAAGAAATCCTTGTGATGAAAAAAAAATTGCAGGTTTATTCATTTTCTTTTTGAACAAAAAACATTTCTTTTTTTTTTTTTTCTTCGCTTTGTTTTGCATTGAAAGAAGAGATTCAAAAAAATGCTATGATTCAACCTCAGACTCATTTGAATGTAGCGGACAACAGCGGGGCTCGAGAATTGATGTGTATTCGAATCATAGGAGCTAGTAATCGCCGATATGCTCATATTGGTGACGTTATTATTGCTGTAATCAAAGAAGCAGTGCCCAATATGCTTCTAGAAAGATCAGAAGTGATCAGAGCTGTAATTGTACGTACATGTAAAGAACTCAAACGTGAGAATGGCATGATAATACGATATGATGACAATGCTGCGGTTGTCATTGATCAAGAAGGAAATCCAAAGGGAACTCGCGTTTTTGGTGCGGTCGCTCGGGAATTGAGACAGTTGAATTTGACTAAAATAGTTTCATTGGCTCCTGAGGTATTATAAATACTAATAGACGAGATTATGATATAGTAGGGTAGATTATCTGAAATAGATTCAATTTATTAGTAGATTGTGTCTCACGCATATACCTTTAATAATTCAATTCATAAAATGAATATCATAAAAAAAAGAAAAAAAAAAAACACACACACACAGAGCATGTTGATTATATCAAAACCCGGAGGCATCCATAATTCTAGTTCGTCATGGGCAGGGACACTATTGCCGACATAATAACTTCTATACGAAATGCTGACATGGATAAAAAAGGAACGGTTCGAATAGCATCTACTAATATCACCGAAAGTGTTGTTAAAATACTTCTACGAGAAGGTTTTATCGAAAACGTGAGGAAACATCGGAAAAGCAACAAAGATTTCTTGGTTTCAACCCTGCGACATAGAAGGAATAGGAGAGGCCCCTATAGAACCATTTTAAAACGTATCAGCCGACCCGGTCTGCGAATCTTTTCCAACTATCAACGAATTCCTAGGATTTTAGGTGGAATGGGGATTGTAATTCTTTCTACTTCTAGAGGTATAATGACAGACCGAGAGGCTCGACTAGAAGGAATCGGGGGAGAAATTTTGTGTTATATATGGTGATCCTTCTGCTACCCGAATTGGATCTGTAACTTCCCATTTGTGAAAAAAAAAAAGAGAAAGGACAGATTGTCTAATATCACCCCTCCTCCATTAGTTGATACTTCAAAGAGGTTCCCTAGAATGAAAGAACAAAAATGGATTCATGAAGGTTTAATTACTGAATCACTTCCCAATGGTATGTTCCGGGTTCGTTTAGATAATGAGGATCTGATTCTAGGTTATGTTTCAGGAAGGATACGACGTAGTTTTATACGGATACTACCAGGAGATAGAGTCAAAATCGAAGTAAGTCATTATGATTCAACCAGAGGACGTATAATTTATAGACTCCGCAACAAAGAATCGAATTCTTAGGTGGCCTTTTCAACACTCTTTTCATAAGGATACAATTAGAAGTTCAAAATATTAAGAAACTCATTTTCTTCCAAGGAGTAGATTCGGAATTAAGGTAAGGAGTAACAAATATGAAAATAAGGGCTTCCGTTCGTAAAATTTGTGAAAAATGTCGATTGATCCGTAGGCGGGGACGAATTATAGTAATTTGTTCCAACCCGAGACATAAGCAAAGACAAGGATAATCTTTCTAAAAAAGGACTCTCTAAAGGACCTGATGTAAAAAAAAGGATCTGTTTTGACATGAAATGGATATATCCGTGTATCTCTGACGCATATTTATGAGATGATCAAATTATGAGATGATAAAATAAAATATGGCAAAACCTATACAAAGAATTGGTTCACACAGGACTGGACGTATTGGTTCACGTAAAAATGGACGTAGAATCCCAAGGGGGGTTATTCATGTTCAAGCAAGTTTCAACAATACCATTGTGACTGTTACAGATGTACGGGGTCGGGTGGTTGCTTGGTCCTCCGCCGGTACTTGCGGATTCAGGGGCACAAGAAGAGGGACACCGTTTGCTGCTCAAACTGCAGCAGGAAATGCTATTCGTAGAGTAATGGATCAGGGAATGCAACGGG